CCAGAGTCGCTCCTAAGAGTACTGTTATTATACCTATCAAAGAAATGAGATTCATTACGTAAGGTATAACTGCGAAAAGAGGCAGAAGCCGGCCTACAAGAAAAATGCCCGCTGCTACCATAGTAGCAGCATGTATAAGAGCCGAAATCGGAGTGGGTCCCTCCATGGCATCAGGTAACCATACATGAAGGGGGAATTGTGCCGATTTCGCAATTGCACCGAGGAATAATAGGGCGGCACACAGAGTCAGAAATAAAGAATTTATCCCATGATTCTCAATCAAGTTATTGACTATTTTGAACAAATCTCGAAATTCGAAACTACCCGTTATCCAATAAAGACCTAAGGTTCCTAATAATAAACCAAAATCCCCCACACGATTAGTTACAAATGCTTTTTGACAAGCATTTGCCGCAATTGGTCGCGTGAACCAAAAACCTATTAATAGATAGGAACACATTCCAACTAATTCCCAAAAAATATAAATTTGTATCAAATTAGAACTCGTAACTAATCCCAACATGGAAGCATTGGAAAAACTCATAGAAGCAAAAAATCTCAAATATCCTTGATCATGAGACAGATAATTGTCACTATAAATAAGAACCATGATTCCAACAGTAGTAATTAATATTGACATAATAGAAGTCAGTGGATCGATCAAGTCGCCAAACTCTAAGGAAAAATCATGATGGATGGTCCAAGACCAGACATATTGATAAATAGAACTCCCGTTTATTTGCTGAATAGCCAGGTCGGCCGAAAAAAGCATAACTATACTTAGTAATAAAACACTAGGAAAAGCCCACATGCGACGCAGATTTTTTGTTGTCGTTGGAACAAGAAGAAGTCCCACTCCTATTGCTAGAGGAACCGGAAGCGGAACGAAAGGTATGATCCATGCATATTGATATGTATGTTCCATAAGAAAATCAAAGTTTTTTCTATTCTTAGTAATTGAATTGTTTCCGATTCACCAGCTCTTATCTCTTTCGGAAGGAACAATGAAATAAAAAAATAAAAATAGGAAAGAACTCAAATAGAATTTTCCATTTTCAATCATTCCATTAATTCTTACAAGAATTTCTATTCATAGAGCAAGTAAAAAGAATTCTCGTACTTGATTCTGATATGGGTCATAGGATCCATCAATAACTCGACCCAATCAAAAGAAGACCTTGGGTATTTGTTTATTCGGGATAATTCACTAATTCTGATTGAGTGGAGTAAGCTGCCTAGGCTTCTAGGAAACTCTACGATACCTATCACTTCACTAACTGTCACTGCGCTTCGAATTGAAAGATGATAATTTGGAGATAGTATGAAATCTATCTCGGGAATTGTGGATAAACGAATTATCGAGTATATTTTTGATAGCGCCAGGATCTGATCATTGCCAAAATCGGTCGCGCTTATGTTTGACACCTCGTAAAAGTGAGAGGTTCTATTTCTATTAAAATTCTATTTAATTTATATATCGCCATCTAGTGGGAATTCGAATTCTCAGGACTGTCTTATTCTATATTCTATTCTATCGATTTTCATACTAAAAGTAAAAAGGTTTCCATTGTATTGTATAAAGTAAAAAAACAAACCACAGGAGTTCATGTTTTTTCAATTGTTTCGTAGAGTCCGCGTATTCTTTATTTTCTGCGCGAGGCACTCGAATTTGAAAAACTGGTTGTATCCGTTTCTGATAGTATCGGGGAAAATTATCTTTTGGGCTTCGTGGGCTAGTGTCTTGTTCTTCGGGGGTCGGTGTGTGCAAATCCCTAGGGCTTCTTGGAATCCGACGTATACTTATGAGGATCTTTGGGTTCAAAATTTGGATAGTGCTGAAGAAATTCAGCGGATCGACTTTCAAATTCAAAGAAAAAGGTTCCAGTCAGCAAAACTAGGGTTACTTTTAGGTGAGGCTCTTCGCCGGTTACAATCTGGCGGTGATCTGTTACGAGGACAACTTCGCGCGGAGGTCGGGGAGAAGGATTCGGGCGATCTAGAGTCCCTGAATTCATTCCTACGACTAGAATAGGGTGTCGCAAGGAGATTCTATGAATCTTGTTGCGTGTTAACAGCGGAACTTTCCTTTTTAGACGAAAGGAAGTCCCTTTTAGTAGAGGCCCAAAGCCCTATTCGAAATGTGTCCCTCCACAGGAGCAGTCAACTGCCGGTAGTTGACTTGAGTTCGATCAACCTGCGGCTCCACGAGGACTGGATGGCCCCGCCTTCCGGTTCAGGCAATCGACGGATTGCGCCGGGCGAAGAACAAGATTTCTGGGCTGCGTGTCAGGATCCGCCCGGCATACTCTAATGAATTGAATTTCAGAATTATATATATGACAGGGAGAGCTTGGTGGTCTTCTCCTATGTGAGTATTCTGGGTTTATTCCGTTTTGGTGGTTGCAACCTTCCTACCGTCATGTTGACAATAGTATATTTTAATTATATAATTTTATAATGTATAAATAGATCCATTTATCTATTCATGAATCCCAGGCAGTATCCATAAAACATAAAAGTCGAAATTATGGAATTCACCGGGTAATGGTAGTTGACCCTGACGTGCATTACACAAAACTAAAGGAGTTTATTTATGAAAGACCTTTTTGCAAAGTTGATTCAGTGGCTAATAATCTCAGTGACTTTCACCGATGGTCTGATTTGGCTTTTGGGGCGGTTGTTCTCCCCAAAGCCGAAACCTCCGTTAAATACGCCTCCAGCGGCTGCGGAATTCAGGGAATTCTCAAGAGAAGTAGACGAAACGCCAGATCCAGCCAATGGCGATTCGACTTCGTCTCCGACATTGCTGGAGGGGTCTGTGGCAGCCACTGCAGACAGAACAAGGGGCAACGAGAATCGAGCAGGCTGATGACGAGGATGGATTCACGGTGCCAGAGCTGTATTGGCAGCAGCAAAAAGCACTCTTGGCTGAAAGAAGGTACTACTTCTCAGCAAGCATTACTCGGAGCATCGAACTCGAGTGCCGCCTAGCGTAACACCTACAAAGGGGCTCGAGCGAAGATAAGATTCTAGAAGTAGTTGACGCTTTGAACAAGGAGCAAGAGCTCCGGGAAACAGAAAAATTCGAGGAATCGATTTCCCTCTTATGCCAAGAAATTTCGGACTTGGAAAGGGAGTACCCAGAAGTCCAAGCAAGGGCAAGAGCCCAGAGCGCTGATGCTGCGCCCCGGGTGGGTTAGGTTGAGGGCAAGTTCGTCAAGAACCCCGAGTAATCCTGATATTAGTGCGACTCCTGCTCCCGGTCCTTCCGGTTCAGGAAATCGGCTGCCAGGCGCTCCGGGGCAGCACGATTCAAAAATCTAGGTAGATAAGGGGTCAATCTTTTTGGTTTTATTCCATTTTGGTGGTTGCAACCTTCATATTGGCATGTTGACAATGTTGTATTGGCGAGGTATGATTTTATCATGGAGAAATAGATCTGTTTATCCATGATCCAAAACGGAAAGAGGTCTATCTATTTCTATAAAATAGATAGATAATAACCACAAAAATCTCTTTTGATCTGAGACAGATCGAAAAGAGAAACAAACATTCAATCAATCACACACAGGGTCCATAAAATTCGAAATTATGGAATTAACCGGGTTATGATATTTCAACCTTACTATCATTAACCATTTTCATTCTCTAGGGAGCTTCGGCTCAAGAGTGAAAAAAAATGACCATGTTGAAAACTCTGTTATCTCTCTTTCTTAGAGGGGCCGTCTTGTGTTGGGGGTTCTTTGGTAGTGTGAATTTCTTTTGGGGTTTTTTCTTCCCGAAAGATTCTTCGAATCCGCCGCGTCCTGCAGGGACTATTTGGGTTCGGGATCTTCCTGGAGGAGGGTGAGATGGAAGAGACTGAAATGAAGGAGGGTGAGATGGATAGAGGGTGAACTCACGGCGACTCAACTCGAGGAGATAGATCTGGAAATCAAAACGAAGACTGACCAAGTGTCAGCAAACCAATTCGAATTCATAGAACTATCTACCAAACTACACAAAGGATATACCCTGCTAAACGCACGACTTTCCTCCTTAAAGCAGGTCGAGCGCCCGAGCGATTTAGTGAAAAGAAGGGATGACTATTTGACAAGCGAGCTCAACCGCCGAAAAAAATTGGAGGAATCGATTTCCGTCTTACTCGAAGAAATTTCCGTCTTAGAAAAAGAGAAGGCCGAGTTACTAGAGAGCGCCCAGGAAGGCTGCTGCTATTCCCTCCGCAGGAGCAGTCAAATTCCCGGGGTTAAGTTGAGCCAAAGGTCACTCACCCGGCGGCTCTACAAGGAAGCCCAAAAAGGCGCGCCTTCAGCCGGCTCACTGCGCCAGGAGAAGGAGAATCCAGCGCTGCGGGGCAGGAGAGAGCTCCCCGGCGACCCCGCACGAGCTATAGTGGAACTAAGTATTTAGGGGGAATTCGAAAACCTCTCTTACGATATAGATTCGAATGAGGGTTCGGATAGAAAGGTACCAATCAGTAGGAATTCTTCTTTCTTCGGATATTGTAAAAAAGGTTCCCCTAAAAAAGAACCTATCCCATTTTTTACCTAGGAATATTCTATGCGAGGCACGCGTATCTCTATTGTATGTTATCAAGGAAGTATCATCTAGGGAATAAATAGAATAACATAAAAAGAATAATCCGAACAATACATGTCTTTCACATCCAACTCTAAACAACGAGCAACCTCTTCATTTTTGAATGGCGGTTCCAAAGAAACGTACTTCTCTGTCAAAAAAGCGTATTCGTAAAAATATTTGGAAAAGAAAGGGGTATTGGGCAGCGAGAAAAGCATTTTCATTAGCGAAATCTCTTTCTACCGGGAATTCGAAAAGTTTTTTGTACGACAAAAAAAAAAAAGAACCAAGTCTTGGAAGAATCTGAATCAATATGACTCCCTGAATTGTCATTTCTAAAATGAAGGATTCCCATTAACTCATATTTTTCTTTTCAACGGATCAATACGAGACGGGACTGGTTATTGCGGTATGCAGAATAAGAAGTCCTCTGCTTACTGTATTCTCAATTTTTTGACAAAGTAGTGAAGGACAAGATACAAAGTTTTAGCTTTCTTTTTAGTAGGTTTTTCGAATTTGTGAGATGGGGGTTGTCATTTTTCTCATCGATTCACTTTTCATAATACACTAACTAAAATAAAAGTCTTCTTTTTCCTTTAGGAAGGATTTTTTTGGATTATGTATTCCTAATATGTAGTCCAAATAAGGGTCCTATATTTGGGCTGTGGAATCCATCAAGATCTATATCTATATATAGATCTTGAGAGCTTTCTTTTCTTTAGAAATATAGAATCTTTTTTTTTTTTTGAAGTACGCTAAAATTCCGAGAAAGATTGAAACCTTTTAGTTCTATGCCTGGATAGAGGACAGAACCATCTAGTTCCAACTGCTGCATTTCCATTCTAGGCGAAGTGAAACCAATGGAAAGCTCTTTGTGAAAGTGAAACCTAACACCCTACGATCCCACAATACTAATGATTGTTGAACGTTCAATTCGTAATTTAAACCAGTGTTTTTTCATTGATTTTTAGATTCCCTAAAAAAGATTTGATTGAATTGACTCCTTAGAATCTCGACGATTGAATATGGATGGGCTATTATGTTTTCGAGTAAGCCGCTATGGTGAAATCGGTAGACACGCTGCTCTTAGGAAGCAGTGCTAGAGCATCTCGGTTCGAGTCCGAGTGGCGGCATCTTCGAAAAGAGATACAATAAATCCTATAATGAATAATGAATGGAATTCCTTATTTCCATTCCAGTCTTGAAGGCTCCCCCTTTTCTTTTTTATTTTAGGATTTTTTTATGATATTCTCGACTTTACAACATATATTCACTCACATTTCTTTTTCGATCGTTTCAATTGTAATTACTATTTATTTACTAACCTTATTATTAGTCTACGAAACGCTAGGACTCTATAATTCGTCAGAAAAAGGCATGATAGCTACCTTTTTCTGTATAACAGGATTGTTAGTTACTCGTTGGATTTCTTCGGGACATTTCCCCTTAAGTGATTTATATGAATCAGTAATGTTTCTTTCGTGGGGTTTTTCCATTATTCATATGGTTCCACATTTTAGGAACCAAAAAACCCATTTAAGCGCAATAACCGCGCCAAGTACTATTTTGACTCAAGGCTTTGTTACTTCAGGTCTTTTAGCAGAAATGCATCAATCCACAATATTAGTACCTGCTCTCCAATCTCAGTGGTTAATGATGCACGTAAGTATGATGGTACTGAGCTATGCAGCTCTTTTATGCGGCTCGTTATTCTCAGTAGCGCTTCTAGTCATTACATTTCGAACACGAATAGATATTTTTGGCAAAAGAAATCATTTATTAACAGGGTCATTTGTTTTTGATGAGATCCAATACGCAAATGAAAGAGGCAGTGTTTTACGAAACACTTTTTTTCTTTCATTTAGAAATTATCACATGTATCAGTTGATTCAGCAATTGGATCGTTGGAGTTATCGTGTCATTAGTCTAGGGTTTCTCTTTTTAACCATAGGTATTCTTTCGGGCGCGGTATGGGCTAATGAGGCATGGGGGTCATATTGGAATTGGGATCCCAAAGAAACTTGGGCATTTATTACTTGGACCCTATTTGCAATTTATTTACATATGAGAACAAATCAAAATGTTCAAGGCACGAATTCCGCAATTGTGGCTTCTCTTGGATTTCTTATAATTTGGATATGTTATTTTGGGGTCAATCTATTAGGAATAGGATTACATAGTTATGGTTCATTCACATTAACATCGAATTGAAGAAGCGACCCAATCTATAGGAACATAGTCTGAAGTTTGTGTGAGTTTTTGAGAACCATTTGAATCCAGTAGTGATTCAAATGGTTCTCAAAAACTCCAAACGTATCTGATTCGAATGGACTTCATTTTCTTTTTCCTTATCTTAAGGAAAAAGAATACTTTTTTTTTTCATTGTCCAGCGAATGGTTTTTGAAATCATAGCATTATTTTCTATCTTATTCATGAAAACTATCTTATCTATAAAAGTAATTAGATAGGATAGCTTCTACCTTGTCAACGGATAGTGAGAGAAGGAAATCCGGATAAATACCAATCCCTATTACGGGTAGAAAGATACAGATCGAAACAAAAAGTTCTCGTGGTCCAGAATCCAAAAAAGAAGAGTTTGGGGCGGGAAATTGCTTGTATCCATAGAACATCTGGCGTGACATAGATAATGAATAAATAGGAGTTACTATCATTCCAATTGCCATTACAAAAGTAATGAGTATTTTTGGCATTAAAAGAGATTTTGGACTGGTAATTATTCCAAAAAAGACTACCAATTCGGCAACAAAACCACTCATTCCCGGCAATGCAAGAGAAGCCATCGAGAAGCTACTGAACATTGTAAATATTTTAGGCATTGGGATAGCTATTCCGCCCATTTCGTCGAGATAAACAAGACGTATTCTATCGTAACTCGTTCCTGCCAAGAAAAAAAGCGCACCACCAATAAATCCGTGAGAAATTATTTGTAAAATGGCTCCATTTAGTCCTGTATCGGTTATAGAACCAATTCCTATAATTGTAAAACCCATATGAGATACAGAAGAATAGGCTATTCTCTTTTTTAAATTGCGTTGGCCAGGAGATGTTGAAGCTGCATAGATTATTTGAACTGTACCTATTATCATCAACCAGGGAGAAAATATAGAATGAGCGTGGGGTAAGAATTCCATATTGATCCGAACCAATCCATACGCTCCCATTTTTAATAAGATTCCGGCTAGAAGCATACACGTACTGTAATGTGCCTCCCCATGGGTATCTGGTAACCATGTATGTAAGGGTATAATCGGTGATTTGACAGCATAAGTAATAAGAAATCCAAAATAGAGTAGTATTTCCAATGCCACCGGATACGATTGATTCGCTGAGGTTTCAAAATGTAAGGTTGCTTCGTTGGAACCATAGAAACCCATGCCCAGAACTCCCATTAATAGAAAAACAGAACCCCCCGCAGTGTACAAAAGAAACTTTGTAGCTGAGTACAAACGTTTCTTTCCTCCCCACATGGATAGAAGTAGGTAAACAGGAATTAATTCGAACTCCCACATGATAAAAAAAAGTAAAAGATCTCGAGAAGAAAATGATCCTATTTGGCCGCTGTACATTGCTAACATCAGGAAATGGAACAATCGTGAATCCCGAGTCACTGGCCGAGCCGCTAAAGTCGCTAAAGTAGTGATGAATCCCGTCAGTAAAACGGGTCCTATGGAAATTCCATCGATTCCGAGTCTCCAGTGAAAATAAAAAAAATGGATCCATCTAAAATCCTGTTCTAATTGGATTAAGGGATCGTCAAATTGGAAATGATAACAGAATGCATAGGTCGTTAGAAGTAGGTCTATTGTGCATATAGAGAGAGTATACCACCTAATCATCTTATTTCCCCTATGAGGAAAAAAAAAAATGGAAGAACCCGCGGATATCGGAAAAATCACAATTATTGTTAACCAAGGAAAAGAATTCGTGGTAAAGACAAGATACACTTTGACCAAAAAACCCGTGCTCGAAATAATCTTTTTGATCGAGTACGGGTTTTTGTCGGTAAGGAGAAAAAAATGGGTTCAAGTAGAGTTTTCTAGAACGTATCAATAAGCTAGCCCCATGCTTCGCGTTGTCTCATGCCATAAATAAACCCGGACACTCAAGAAATCTGTTGGACAAGCGGATTCACACCTCTTACAACCTACACAGTCTTCTGTTCTTGGGGCAGAAGCAATTTGCTTAGCTTTACATCCGTCCCAAGGTATCATTTCTAATACATCTGTGGGGCAGGCTCGCACACATTGAGTACACCCTATACATGTATCATAAATCTTTACTGAATGTGACATGGTATCTATCCACTTTTTGAACGTCATAAAGTTTCGATCTAGTAAAATCATAAAGGAATCATAGATGGTAGACACCAGACGAATCGAGGGTTTACCAGAATCGATTTCGAATCAATCCACTTCTGGATCTGCTCATGATAGCGGTCCAAGATACTTTGATTTATTACGTTTTAGCAAACATGGGCCTATGGTTGTTTCTATCGTACATACCAATTTGAATTGGTGAATATTCTATTCAGTATTTATAGGATTACCGCTATTTATTCAGCAAGTTCGATTGATTGATACGAGTGGATTTTCTGTTACGATGAATTGACGAAACAATAGCAGGTCCAATAGCGGCTTCAGCGCCTGCAATAGCTATCACAAAAATCGCGAAAATTTCTCCTTTTAATTGGCGACTATCAAAGAAATCAGAAAATGTTACGAAATTCAAATTAACCGCATTCAGTATAAGCTCAAGACACATAAGTGCTCTAACCATATTTCGACTTGTGATCAATCCATAAATACCGATAGAAAATAAATAGGCACTCAAAACAAGTTCATGTTCAAGCATCATTGACCAACCCCTCATCAATCTGGATTTATTTGCTTTCATTTCAATAGGAACAAAAACTCCACCTTAATCCATTTTATTGACTAGAATCTCACAAGTGCAGAACAAAGGAAGGTATTGGTACTAGAATAGATTGAACTAAAACCATTTCCATTTTATACATGAAAAATAGAAAAATGGAATTGAAGTGAAGGAAAATGGGTGTGATAAGAAGGAAGTCTTTTGAGAGGACAGAACTCTTTCATTCGAAGTCGTTCTTTTTATTACTGACGGGCCATAACAATTGCACCTATTAAGGCAACTAAAAGAATTATAGAAATGAGTTCAAAGGGAAGAAAAAAATCTGTTGATAAATGAGTCCCAATTTGTTGACCATTATTTATAAAATCCTGCTCTAAAATCTGGTTTGATCTTGTAGTCCAAATAATACCGTACCATGAAGTATCTAGGACAGTAGTAATTAGTGAAACAAAAAGACTTGTACAAACCAGGGAAGTTACTCCTTCTCCAACGGTCCAAAGACCGAAATCCTTGTAATATTCTGAGTCATTCATGAACATCACAGCGAATACGATTAACACATTTATGGCCCCCACGTAAATAAGGAGCTGTGCAGCAGCTACAAAATGGGAATTCGATGGAATATGGAATAGGGATATACAAACCAGAACCAACCCCAAGGAAAAGGCAGAAAAAATTGGATTGGTAAGTAATACCACTCCCAGACCTCCTAATAGAAGAACCGATCCCAAAAATACTAAAAGAAAATCATGTATTGGTCCAGTGAAATCCATTATATGTCAAATAATAGAGAAATAAGCTTAAATGGTTCATGATCTTTTTTTTTGACCAGACCGGGAAAAAATAGGTTACCCGACTCTTTTTAGGATATGCTCTGAATGGAATCCAATCCTAGATTGGGGGTTGATATAGAAATTATATAGATATATATAATAAATATTATTAATTTATAGAGATGTAGATTTCGAAAAAATCACGGATAATGTATTTTTGCAAGACATGATTCTGAGCAATGAATCTGAAATCAATAGCTAGGACTTTTACTTATTCGCCGAGCAAAATGGAAGATTTGCTCTAGTAATAGTAATCGGAAATTGGAGTAATTGGTAATCGAATCAAATCAAGCGGTTTACCCATTTTTTATTTGATTTGAGTCGAAGTCATAATGGTTCGAATTAAGGAATCTCCAATTACTGACATTGGTAACCGACCCAAGGCAATTTGATTATAATTCAATTCGTGACGATTATAAGTAGAAAGTTCATATTCCTCAGTCATTGATAAACAATTTGTTGGACAATACTCGACACAATTACCACAAAATATACATATTCCGAAATCAATACTATAATTAAGTAATTGTTTCTTTCGAATTTCGGGTTCCAATCTCCAATCAACAGTGGGTAGATCTATAGGACATACACGAACACATACTTCACAAGCAATGCATTTATCAAATTCAAAGTGGATTCGACCGCGGAAACGCTCTGATGGAATCCATTTTTGATAGGGATAGTTAATAGTTACAGGTAAACGACTCGTATGAGATAGGGTAATTATGAAACTTTGGCCGATATACCTTGCAGCTCTTACGGCTTGGTGACCATAATTCATGAACCCAGTTATCATAGGAAGCATATCGTAAATCTCTATGAATAATTGAAATTTTATTTCTCTTGTTTAAGAAAACTTATGAATCTAAAATACAATGAATGTCTTATGTCTTTACAGCGAAAGGAGTTGGGAAGAAGTTGTCAATAATAGATTCCCGAGAGAAATAGGTAAAAGAAATTTCCACCCAAGATTTAATAGTTGGTCCATTCTCATCCTAGGCAAAGTCCATCTTGTTGTGATAGAAATGAACAGGAACAAATAAGCTTTTGCTAATGTAATCAAAATACCAATTGTTGTTCCAAAGACTCCACTCAGTTCATTTATTACGAAAAAATTAGGAATGAATATGAACGGAATAGAGAGATTCCAACCGCCCAAGTAAAGAACTGTTACAAATAATGAAGAGACTAGTAGATTTAGATAGGAAGCAACGTAAAATAAACCAAATTTGATACCCGAATATTCGGTTTGATAACCTGCTACTAATTCTTCCTCCGCTTCTGGTAAATCAAAGGGTAATCTTTCACATTCGGCTAGGGAAGAAATTAGAAAAACCGTAAATCCTATAGGTTGACGCCACAGATTCCAACCCCAAAAACCATATTTGGACTGTGCCTCAACTATTTCAACTGTACTTGAACTGTTAGATAATCATAGTCGGTGATAACATCACTGCTGCCATCGCTATTGCAGAACCGTACATGAGACTTTCACCTCATACGGCTCCTCGGTGGTCGTCATAAAAAAATCTAAGGACGGGCTCGTTATTATCTCGATATATTAGTTGAGTAGATAGAGTAAAGATGGATCGAAGAGTCCCACATTATACCAATCCAATTCTGTCTGCTATAATAACAAAAAGGTGCTTCTGAATTGATCTCACCCTTTCTATTTCGAATGTATATTTCTAATTTCAAAAAATGGAATTTCGCTTCGTTCAGTAAGAACTTAATCCTTCAATACAAAGAAAATACTCATTGTATCAATTTCGACCCTTTTTCGATTACGAAAAAAGATTAGGCATTACATTAGTTCATGAATCAGGATAATAATTCTCTCTGAATATAGATAAAATATTTCGTATTTTTCTTTTCTATTATATATTTCTTTCTTTCCGGTTCTTCTTTCACATTTCATAGAAAAAGACAAGGAAGCTCTAAAAAAAGGTTACTTCGTTTCTGATAGCCATTTCTTTAACCAATGGGTAGGAGCATACTCAGGATCGGGATCCTGGGGAAGTACTGCTTGATCGTTTCTACTAACTTAAAGCCCCCACCCCAATTCCTTTTATGCGGAGAGACCTATTTAGGTAACTTAGATTATCTCCATTACGAATCCATTATGTATCTTTGTATTCCTAACCGCCCACTCAGTTTTGCCCAACCCCCGTTATGACAGACAATAGTGAAAACTCCATATAGTTGCTCTTTTCTAACTGCGTCAAACCATGATTGCTAATCAACTAATCTTGGGGTAATTTATTCTGCTTATGGATGCTTAACTCTCGCACATAGGGAATGAGACTCAATCTTTTTACTGCAAATTTATAAGCTGTTTTGTTTCACTCATAGAACTTATCTGATTGAGTTCATTAACCGGAATGATGAATCAAAAAATGAGGATATCTACTCAATACATTTCACTCCTTTCTTTCCTAGAAAAAAAAATAGGTAACAGCTCATGTCCAAACGAATCGCACGTAGAGATATGGATAAAACACATGGAGTTAATGGTATTTCATAACTAATCGATTGAGCAGCAGCTCGTAGACCACCTAAAAAGGAATATTTATTATTCGAACCATATCCTGACATAAGAAGTCCAAAAGGAGCAATACTTGAAATAGCAATCCATAAAAAAACACCTATACTGAGATCCGCTAGAACAAGCCGGTAGCTAAAAGGAATTACTGAATAACTTAGTAAAATGGATATAACTGCTATGGACGGTCCGAGACTAAATAAACGAATATCTCCTCTAGATGGGAGAAGATCCTCTTTAAAAAGTAGTTTTGTCCCATCGGCTAGAGCTTGAAGAATTCCAAAAGGACCTGCGTATTCAGGTCCCATACGTTGTTGTACTCCTGCAGATATTTTTCTTTCTAACCACACAATTATGAATATCCCTATTGTGATTCCAAATAGAGGAATAAAAATAGGTACAAGCAAGCGTGTGAACCCATACACCTCTTTTAAGGATTCCAATCTAGAAAAAGAATTAATAGCCCGTAATTCTGTTGTATCAATTATCATTTCAACGATCAACTTCTCCCATAATGATATCTATACTCCCTAGTATCGTCATAATATCCGCCAATTTCATTCTTTTAACTAGCTGAGGAAGAATTTGCAAATTGAGAAAACCCGGTGCACGAATTTTCCATCTCCAGGGAAAAAGATTCTGATCCCCTATCAGAAAAATTCCTAATTCTCCCTTTGGAGCCTCCACTCTCATATAAAGCTCTTGTTTCAACAATTCAAAAGCCGGAGATGGTTTTTTACTAATGAATCGATATTCAAAATCATTCCACTCTGAATCCCTTTCTCTGCCAAAGCGCCGGACTTCTAAATTCTCATAGGGCCCCCCAGGAAGTCCTTCTAGAGCTTGTTGAATCATTTTTATGGATTCCATCATTTCACTGATTCGGACGAAATAACGGGCTAATGAATCCCCCTCTTTTTGCCATTGTACTTCCCAATCAAATTCGTCGTAACACTCATAATGATCAATTTTACGAAGATCCCATTGGAGTCCGGAAGCCCGTAGCATTGGCCCAGATAAACCCCAATTTATGGCTTCCTCCCCACTAACAATGCCCACTCCTTCAACTCGGCCCAAAAAAATAGGATTCCGCGTAATAAGCTTTTGATATTCAGCAATTCCTGTTAAAAAATACTCACAGAAATCCAAACATTTATCTACCCAACCATGAGGTAAATCAGCAGCGATTCCTCCGATACGAAAAAAATTATGCATCAGTCGCATACCTGTGGCAGCTTCGAATAGATCATATATCAATTCTCTCTCTCTGAAAATATAGAAGAAAGGCGTCTGCCCACCAATATCTGCCATAAAAGGGCCAAGCCATAACAGATGAGAAGCTATGCGACTCAATTCCAACATAATGACTCTGATATAGCTAGCTCTTTTAGGTACTTGAATATTTCCCAAACGTTCTGGGGCGTTTACTGTTATTGCCTCTGTAAACATAGTAGCTAAATAATCCCAACGTGTTACATAAGGTAGATATTGTATAATTGTTCGGTTTTCCGCAATTTTTTCCATCCCTCTGTGTAAATAACCCAATATAGGTTCACAGTAAATAACATTTTCACCGTCGAGAGTAATGATGAGGCGAAGAACGCCATGCATTGATGGGTGGTGAGGACCCATATTGACTATCATGAGGTCTTTTTTTGTAGTCGGTACATTCATATGCTTTTTCCCCGATTCAGGATCAGTATTATATGAATTGCTGAAAACGAAATAAAGTGCATCAAAATTCAAGCTCTGAAAAATCAAATAATGCTACTAAGGGCTCTTCCAATTAACTTATCACTTAACTTAACGAGTTTTTAACTCCCGAATATCCAACTGATCTATTAATTCTTTATAACGTACTCTATTTTTATTTGACAAATACGTCAGCAACCGTTGACGTTTTCCCAGAGTTTTCTGTAGACCTCTCTGAGATAAATAATCTTTTTTGTGTAATTTCAAATGTGAAGTGACTTTCTTTAGTTTATTGGTGAAACTGAATACTTGAAATTCAACAGACCCCTTGCTTTCTTCTTGCGAAATAACTGAAATGAATGTACTTTTTACCATAAAAAGAGTCCTTCTCCCTCCCCCCCTTATTTTATTTTGAGTTTCTACAGATTACAGATATGGATTTGACCAATCAATAAAAATAATGACATTCATTTTCATTTGGGATAGAATACACACTAATGTTGATTGAATTAATAATCAATCCAATTTCAAATTGGATTCGTCTATGCATAGTAACGTACAGTTCTCCACCCACAAAAAAAACAAAACCCATATCCATTGTATGTGTTCGGAGGAGAGAACGTATCTTGTACCATATTCCACAAATCTATCTAAAGTAACTCTCATCAACTAGCACGATTATTATGTGAACCTTTAGGAGTCATTCATCCAATTGATTAGATAAGATCTAAAAAAAGTATATGCTTCATCAGATTTCACTATGTATATCTACATACATATAGATACCTTGCCTTTCGGTTTCAGACATCCGCGGATCGATTTGAAATTGAAACTAGCTCTACTGAAAATGAAATGAATGCATTTATCCACAGATCAAGGTTCCACATACATAAGAAAGAGAAGAGCTCTTATCTTATGTATGTGTTCGGAGGAAGCCGTATCTTGTACCATATTCCACAAATCAAATCTATGTGCGGTCTTGAAAAAACTCGATGGGATTTGCTTCCATCGGATCTAGAGAATCTTGTTCTTTTGAAGATGAAGAGCTAAAGAAGCCATTGCAATTGCCGAAACAACTAGTCCCACTAAAGGCAAAAAAAGAGAGGGTAGAAAGTTGTCATAGAAGGAATACCTCGAGTTCAAATTTTTACCTGTTAGAAAGATATCTTATGATAAGTATATCATCAACGAATTCTCAAGCGTGGATACATCTGTATCCTTAACATACTGAAACGGCTACCATTACTAGTATCAAACCAATAGCGATTCATACAAGCTAAATCTTCTAATCGGTAATTTGGCCAAAGAAAAAATTTCAATTTAATGAATTGAGTTGTCTCTATATCAAGATGCTTGCTATTAGTGAAAAATGGACTACAGTTCCTTACGTTGTTCTCGTTGCAAAATACTTTCTTTTTACCCACAACATCCAGATTTCCCTGCCCGGAATTTAAACAAATTAGAATTCGCAATTCTCGACGACGTCTAAGAGATGAAATGGTTTCAGGAACAAGCAAATCATAACGATTTTTATCTATATTCCCAACCATCTTTTCCTGTTTTGTTTTTGTAATGAATTCAGAAAAATAATTCCTATCAACATTTTGTTTTTCTTGGCATTTTCGATTCGTTTTTCTATTAATAGTAATTGGGTGTTTATTCTTATAGATCAGTGAAATAGCTATGGTTTGATACAGAATTAATGGACCATCCCATTTTCTAGGTATACGAACTAGTTTGATTAGTATTTCTCCACTTTTTAGCGCTTTAGGAAATCGAATTGGAGGTTCAGGTTCACTTTCCAGAGTAGGTTTAAGTTCACTTTCCAGAGTAGGTTTAAGTTCACTTTCCAGAGTAAGTTCAGATTCACTTTCCAGAGTAAGTTCAGATTCACTTTCCAGAGTAAGTTCAGATTCACTTTCCAGAGTAAGTTTATCTTTATGATACTTTAGAATCGACAGAGGCATTTCTTTTCTTCGAAAAAAGGATATAGCCAGTTCCCTTGGATCTCTCATCCTAAGCAGGAAACTAGAGATATTGAGACCAGCTATTACATTTTCCTCAAAAAGATTGGTCCATGTCAACTGAAAACCCCCGTAACTTTTATTTTTCAGGAAGATGTCTAGGTCGGTTAGCGGTTTCCACTTCTTCTTCCCTTGCTTTTTATTCTTTTTCTCTTTTTCAATGTCTGATGCCCCAGACTCTTGTTTAACATCTTGTTGTTGATTTGGTTGATTTGATTTAGGCTTCCCTTGGTTTGGTTGATTTGATTTAGGCTTCCCTTGGTTTGGTCGATTTAATCTAGGATTCTCTTGGCCAGGCGGTTTTTTTTCTTCTTGATTTTGATTCTCTAATTCAAGATCCTTTTTTTCTTTTTCTTTGGTATTTTTTTTTTCACGACTATCACGGATGTTTTGATTGTTATTACACTCGAAAAGAAGTAATTTGATTGGTATGATCCACGGGTTCATCCTATATTTTTCATAAATAGATTTCTTACTGCGCTGAGTTTGAGTTAGTCTTGCTTTATTCATTCCCATCCAGTCAAAAGGATGGTTTTTTTTTGTATTTTTGTTTTGGGATTGATTTTTGTTTTGGGATTGATTTTTGTTTTGGGATGAGTTGAATTGTTTATGAATCACGTAATAAAAAAGATCTTTTTTATCAATTGTATTAATTATTGGAGAATAATGAGTCGCAATCTTCGTTTTTTTATTGATCCAGGTCTCAATATGTCTCGTCTTTAGAAAACAGATGATTTGCCAATCCAAATATTTTCTATCCGAATTTTTTCTACAATATCTCCGGATAGAAAAAAAATCAGGTTTATACGTGATGTACTTCGAGGGAATCCCTTGATCCTCGTTTCCTTGTAACGGCAATCTATAAATCGAAAAATCCTTTCTTTCTCCATAATTCATATATTTATGTGATAAAAGATCATATTTGTAATGTTTTTTAAATTTCTCTGTTTTTGTTTTAACCGATAATGAAGCCGCTTTTTCTTTTTGTTTCTCAAAAAGAATTAATTGGTTTTTTTCATTTTTTTCATATGAATCCAAACTTGGCGCGTCTAGATTTTGAACCTTACGACTTTGATTGATCCGATTTCGCCACTTTTGCGACATAAATTTAGACAATCTAGTCTGAGATAAATCATATTGATAGTGGCCGCTTAACCAGTTTTTCCATTCAGTCAGTTCTGCATTTCCATGTTCTTTATGCCGTGATTCGAAATGAAATATTCCTTGTGTTCCAAAAAAATTCTTTATTCTCTCTTTAAGAAAAATAGATGTTCGGGAATATTGAAGGATAAATTTCAAGGGATACTTGTGAATACCAGGTCTTTGTGATAATTTGTAAAATACATATGCTTGTGACAAGGAAACTATCTCACAAAAAGTCTTTGAATTTTTATTACCAATATTAGAAAACTTCTTTTTTTTATTTATAGTCGAAATCCAATTCATTGGATTTTCATCAATTCCTTCGTGATTTGTTTGCTTAAAGTAACTGTATGTATCAAGAATTCTTTTTTTTAATTGGAGTAATTCAAGACAAATTTCTCCAATACGGTTCGAAATACGAATGAGAATTTGAGAGAAAATACTTTCAATGAAAAATACCAAAAAAACGCGACCTTTCCTTATTAATCGCACATTTCTTCTTTTTACTATTTGCCAAAGGTTTTTTGAGGAGTCTAATCTTTTCTCAGTAAAACTCGCCTCGCTAGGACTAATATTTCTATCGGGTATTAAAAATTTGGTTTTCTTGTCGTTTGTTATTTTTTCAATTTGATTTCTGATTGTACTTGTCCTATCGGACAGATCCTTTATTTTTTGTTCTGTAAGTGAAGATTTTGTCCAATCCATAGATTGAATTCGACTAGACGATTCATCAAAAATCTGATTCCTTATTAGAAAATTTTTATCATTTTGAGTTTCACTCAATTCATACCCTTCCCTCACTCCAAATTTTTTATTTAGATTTCCTTTTTCAAGTTGTTTGATTTTGATAAACGGATCTAGAATCCATTTTGCCTTTTTTTTTAACAATTGAAAACTTTTTTTTTTCGCTTCTCTAATTCGTTTTTCAAATTCTTTATAAATAGGTTCAAGAGGATGAGGTTCTTCTCGGGTAGCACCAAAAGGCCGTTCCGTTTCCATTCCCCAGGTTGTTAAAAAAGAAGATTTTGCTTTTTGTCTTTTCTTTTGCATTGGATCTTTCCGTTTATGATGGGGTCGTAGTTGAAAACTGTACCGAAGACGGAAAGGGAAGAGGATTTTTATCTGCATACCGTCTGTTAACCAATTTTGCGGAAATTCTGTTTCGGATATTGTAACGCCATTGTGAGTACAGTTAACATGAATTTCTCTGCCCCACGCCTTCCAATCTTCGTCCCAATCTTTGTACCACTCGGGGAATTTTTGGGGGAATTCAAATGGAAATAAAAAAATAAGGCTAAAGTTTTTGCCTATAATCAATGAGGGTAATAGAATATATTTTCTAAGAATTGAGTGGGCTAGTAACAAATAACCCCTTATTGCGTGCGCATACGGAGTACTATCCCACAGTTCTGCTATTTCTAGTCGCTCCTCCTCCGCGTTCTCCCTTTTTTCTGCTTCGGCCTCCGCCTCGTCCTCCCTTTCTTGTGCCCCGTCCTCCCTTTCTTGTGCCCCGTCCCCCCTTTCTTGTGCCTTGTCCTCTCCTTCTTGTGACTCGTCTTCCTCATAATCCCAAGTTTTCACTTTCGCGCCTTTTCCTATCCAATTCCTAAAGATCCTAAAGATTGGATTCATAAAGATTGGATTCATAATTTTAAGTATTGGGGAGAAAATTGTGTCTATTCTGTCAAAAAAAAGTGGGGAATGCAGATTTGTTTGAAATAGTTTCCAAATAACTGTTTTACGTCTTTGAGCGCGTACGGATCCTTTGATTAAATCTCGATTAAAATCCGATTGTTTCGAATAACGTATTAAAATATCCTCAGTATCATTATCCTCATCATCATACTCCTCCGCCTTCCCCCGCTTCGTATAATAGTCCTTCCAATCCAAAATGAATACATTTTTGAAGGTTCTTGAAATAATCTGAGACCAGGCTGGCTCTTCTTCCGTCAGGTCCCTTTCCGCCGAATCGTCAAGCAATTGGTATGTCCATCGAGGAACCGTTTTCCCAATTTCTTTTAGGTCAAGTCCCTCCTTTGTTTTTTTTTGAATTGTTTGATCCTTTGGTTCAGTTGTACTTGCACCGAAGAAATATTGGACTTGATTTTCCGAATCCATTTTTCCTTGGTCTGACAATACGGATTGTGCCTCAAATGTATCTAGTTTTTGTTCAAATTCTTGGGAATCAGCGAAAAGGGTACCATGAAACTTGTTTATCCACACTTTTTCGTTGGAATCCCCCGCAAGGGTAATTAAAGAATCATTTTCCTTCTCCTTTTCCTTCTCCTTTTCCTTCTCATTTTCCTTCTCCTTTTCCTTCTCATTTTCCTTCTCCTTTTCCTTCTCATTTTCCTTCTTTGGGGGTAATTTGGGGGTTGTTCCGCGAAAGGGCCCATTCAAAAAAGAATCGTACCTTTTAGGCAAGCATTCTTGTGCAGTCTCATCATTACATAATCGAGTCCTTTTTTCGAGTACATCCAGATCAAGAGACCCCCTTTCTAGAGCGTCAATTCGATGGAAAAGTTCGTTGCTCAGGCTATTTCTTTTTTGTTCATTGGTATAAATCCAATGATTATACAATTCATCAAAGGGGAGTTTTTTTGGTGGGTACAAAAACCCCTTTCTTTCTATCATTTCAAAAAAGGTTGACAAACTTGGTGGATATGTAAAAGAGATTCTTTGTTTTCCATCACTTCGGCATGTATAAAAAAAATAGTCTGACATTTCAGTTCTTAGAGCCTTTTGAAATCCATCAGTTTTTATATATCGCAATGGTCGATTCCATCGGTTATAGTCGAAAAGAAAAGTCACAAGAGGCATTTCTGAATAGAAGAAGTCTTTCTTTTCTTTCAGGTTTTCATCTAGGTTGTTCGAATCTTCCGAAAAAGGGGAAAGGTCTGCCTCGGCGGATCCTTCTTGCCCCTGTTTGGAAGTTGTGTCTATTTCTACATCTGTTTCGTCCACACTTTGGCCCCCTTCTACCGTTGCCGAGGTTTTTTTTTCTTTCTTTTTCTTATCCTCAGTCCTAATAGGTGACGGAATTCTGCCTAAATAGTAGACACAGGAGAGAAATAATAGAATGGTAAAGATTCGCTCCAGAGAATTTCTAAAGTCTGCCGCACGGTACCTATTCAATCTAATAGAACGATTTTGCCGTATCCAGAATAATACCAACTCAAACCCTTTCATGCACAAAATGTGACCAATGAACCAACCAACAAAACTACTAGTTAAAAATAACATCTTGTTGTTGCATCGAAACATATAAATACTGATTACTCGGGGTAAGGTCGAACTCGGCAAAACGAAATGGTTGAATAGTGGAAAAATGATATTAGTAAGGAATACTGATTGAGTGTATAAATTACGCATTGCATTTCTGGTGGTCGCTACCGAATAAAAAAAGTCTTTGTCATTGCGCCAAAAGAAATAAACCAAAAGATAGAGGAAACTTAGGATAGTTATTGTATGAGGTGTACCCAATGCAAGATGGAGAGGTGCATAATAGATCGATATGAACATGATGAGCTGCCCCATCAGAAAACCAGTTGTTGCGGATACATCGTTCTCGCTTCCTTCTTCCATAACCCGAGCTCGGAGAAGCAAGAGATACGAGGGCCCTATGGTCCCTGCGGTCATAAATCCAAAAAAGAGTCCGGCCACGATTGAATTGCTTATCTGCATACATAAATGGACTAGAGTAGCTAGTCGATACAATTTGAACATTCAAATTACCTCCTGCGGTTTTTTTTTTTTTACTTTTACAATAGAAATCTATATTCTATTCTATCGATCTTATTCTATAGAATAAGATCGATAGAATAAGATAGACTAAGATCGATAGAATAAGATAGTCCTGAGAAACAATTAGAATAGAATTAGACAGTCTTGAGAATTTCCCCTAAATATTTTCTGTGTTTTTCAAGTACAAGTACTTTAATATATTTTATTCTCTACAAACAAAACAAACAAAAAACAAAGGGTTAGCGTTATTGTATATAATCTACATAACAAAATTCATACTAAACACAAAATTCATACTAAACCTAAAAAGGAGAAGAAATCTATGAAAAAGAAAAAAAAAAACCAGCTCTGGCAGCTTTGGAAAAAAAAGTACTCGGAAGATTTTAATTTAATCAAAATAGAACGAAAGAATTGTAAAAATAGCACGAAAGAGTTGAGAATTGTAAAAGTAAAAAAAAAAAAACCGCAGGAGGTAATTTGAATGTTCAAATTGTATCGACTAGCTACTCTAGTCCATTTATGTATGCAGATAAGCAATTCAATCGTGGCCGGACTCTTTTTTGGATTTATGACCGCAGGGACCATAGGGCCCTCGTATCTCTTGCTTCTCCGAGCTCGGGTTATGGAAGAAGGAAGCGAGAACGATGTATCCGCAACAACTGGTTTTCTGATGGGGCAGCTCATCATGTTCATATCGATCTATTATGCACCTCTCCATCTTGCATTGGGTACACCTCATACAATAACTATCCTAAGTTTCCTCTATCTTTTGGTTTATTTCTTTTGGCGCAATGACAAAGACTTTTTTTATTCGGTAGCGACCACCAGAAATGCAATGCGTAATTTATACACTCAATCAGTATTCCTTACTAATATCATTTTTCCACTATTCAACCATTTCGTTTTGCCGAGTTCGACCTTACCCCGAGTAATCAGTATTTATATGTTTCGATGCAACAACAAGATGTTATTTTTAACTAGTAGTTTTGTTGGTTGGTTCATTGGTCACATTTTGTGCATGAAAGGGTTTGAGTTGGTATTATTCTGGATACGGCAAAATCGTTCTATTAGATTGAATAGGTACCGTGCGGCAGACTTTAGAAATTCTCTGGAGCGAATCTTTACCATTCTATTATTTCTCTCCTGTGTCTACTATTTAGGCAGAATTCCGTCACCTATTAGGACTGAGGATAAGAAAAAGAAAGAAAAAAAAACCTCGGCAACGGTAGAAGGGGGCCAAAGTGTGGACGAAACAGATGTAGAAATAGACACAACTTCCAAACAGGGGCAAGAAGGATCCGCCGAGGCAGACCTTTCCCCTTTTTCGGAAGATTCGAACAACCTAGATGAAAACCTGAAAGAAAAGAAAGACTTCTTCTATTCAGAAATGCCTCTTGTGACTTTTCTTTTCGACTATAACCGATGGAATCGACCATTGCGATATATAAAAACTGATGGATTTCAAAAGGCTCTAAGAACTGAAATGTCAGACTATTTTTTTTATACATGCCGAAGTGATGGAAAACAAAGAATCTCTTTTACATATCCACCAAGTTTGTCAACCTTTTTTGAAATGATAGAAAGAAAGGGGTTTTTGTACCCACCAAAAAAACTCCCCTTTGATGAATTGTATAATCATTGGATTTATACCAATGAACAAAAAAGAAATAGCCTGAGCAACGAACTTTTCCATCGAATTGACGCTCTAGAAAGGGGGTCTCTTGATCTGGATGTACTCGAAAAAAGGACTCGATTATGTAATGATGAGACTGCACAAGAATGCTTGCCTAAAAGGTACGATTCTTTTTTGAATGGGCCCTTTCGCGGAACAACCCCCAAATTACCCCCAAAGAAGGAAAATGAGAAGGAAAAGGAGAAGGAAAATGAGAAGGAAAAGGAGAAGGAAAATGAGAAGGAAAAGGAGAAGGAAAAGGAGAAGGAAAATGATTCTTTAATTACCCTTGCGGGGGATTCCAACGAAAAAGTGTGGATAAACAAGTTTCATGGTACCCTTTTCGCTGATTCCCAAGAATTTGAACAAAAACTAGATACATTTGAGGCACAATCCGTATTGTCAGACCAAGGAAAAATGGATTCGGAAAATCAAGTCCAATATTTCTTCGGTGCAAGTACAACTGAACCAAAGGATCAAACAATTCAAAAAAAAACAAAGGAGGGACTTGACCTAAAAGAAATTGGGAAAACGGTTCCTCGATGGACATACCAATTGCTTGACGATTCGGCGGAAAGGGACCTGACGGAAGAAGAGCCAGCCTGGTCTCAGATTATTTCAAGAACCTTCAAAAATGTATTCATTTTGGATTGGAAGGACTATTATACGAAGCGGGGGAAGGCGGAGGAGTATGATGATGAGGATAATGATACTGAGGATATTTTAATACGTTATTCGAAACAATCGGATTTTAATCGAGATTTAATCAAAGGATCCGTACGCGCTCAAAGACGTAAAACAGTTATTTGGAAACTATTTCAAACAAATCTGCATTCCCCACTTTTTTTTGACAGAATAGACACAATTTTCTCCCCAATACTTAAAATTATGAATCCAATCTTTATGAATCCAATCTTTAGGATCTTTAGGAATTGGATAGGAAAAGGCGCGAAAGTGAAAACTTGGGATTATGAGGAAGACGAGTCACAAGAAGGAGAGGACAAGGCACAAGAAAGGGGGGACGGGGCACAAGAAAGGGAGGACGGGGCACAAGAAAGGGAGGACGAGGCGGAGGCCGAAGCAGAAAAAAGGGAGAACGCGGAGGAGGAGCGACTAGAAATAGCAGAACTGTGGGATAGTACTCCGTATGCGCACGCAATAAGGGGTTATTTGTTACTAGCCCACTCAATTCTTAGAAAATATATTCTATTACCCTCATTGATTATAGGCAAAAACTTTAGCCTTATTTTTTTATTTCCATTTGAATTCCCCCAAAAATTCCCCGAGTGGTACAAAGATTGGGACGAAGATTGGAAGGCGTGGGGCAGAGAAATTCATGTTAACTGTACTCACAATGGCGTTACAATATCCGAAACAGAATTTCCGCAAAATTGGTTAACAGACGGTATGCAGATAAAAATCCTCTTCCCTTTCCGTCTTCGGTACAGTTTTCAACTACGACCCCATCATAAACGGAAAGATCCAATGCAAAAGAAAAGACAAAAAGCAAAATCTTCTTTTTTAACAACCTGGGGAATGGAAACGGAACGGCCTTTTGGTGCTACCCGAGAAGAACCTCATCCTCTTGAACCTATTTATAAAGAATTTGAAAAACGAATTAGAGAAGCGAAAAAAAAAAGTTTTCAATTGTTAAAAAAAAAGGCAAAATGGATTCTAGATCCGTTTATCAAAATCAAACAACTTGAAAAAGGAAATCTAAATAAAAAATTTGGAGTGAGGGAAGGGTATGAATTGAGTGAAACTCAAAATGATAAAAATTTTCTAATAAGGAATCAGATTTTTGATGAATCGTCTAGTCGAATTCAATCTATGGATTGGACAAAATCTTCACTTACAGAACAAAAAATAAAGGATCTGTCCGATAGGACAAGTACAATCAGAAATCAAATTGAAAAAATAACAAACGACAAGAAAACCAAATTTTTAATACCCGATAGAAATATTAGTCCTAGCGAGGCGAGTTTTACTGAGAAAAGATTAGACTCCTCAAAAAACCTTTGGCAAATAGTAAAAAGAAGAAATGTGCGATTAATAAGGAAAGGTCGCGTTTTTTTGGTATTTTTCATTGAAAGTATTTTCTCTCAAATTCTCATTCGTATTTCGAACCGTATTGGAGAAATTTGTCTTGAATTACTCCAATTAAAAAAAAGAATTCTTGATACATACAGTTACTTTAAGCAAACAAATCACGAAGGAATTGATGAAAATCCAATGAATTGGATTTCGACTATAAATAAAAAAAAGAAGTTTTCTAATATTGGTAATAAAAATTCAAAGACTTTTTGTGAGATAGTTTCCTTGTCACAAGCATATGTATTTTACAAATTATCACAAAGACCTGGTATTCACAAGTATCCCTTGAAATTTATCCTTCAATATTCCCGAACATCTATTTTTCTTAAAGAGAGAATAAAGAATTTTTTTGGAACACAAGGAATATTTCATTTCGAATCACGGCATAAAGAACATGGAAATGCAGAACTGACTGAATGGAAAAACTGGTTAAGCGGCCACTATCAATATGATTTATCTCAGACTAGATTGTCTAAATTTATGTCGCAAAAGTGGCGAAATCGGATCAATCAAAGTCGTAAGGTTCAAAATCTAGACGCGCCAAGTTTGGATTCATATGAAAAAAATGAAAAAAACCAATTAATTCTTTTTGAGAAACAAAAAGAAAAAGCGGCTTCATTATCGGTTAAAACAAAAACAGAGAAATTTAAAAAACATTACAAATATGATCTTTTATCACATAAATATATGAATTATGGAGAAAGAAAGGATTTTTCGATTTATAGATTGCCGTTACAAGGAAACGAGGATCAAGGGATTCCCTCGAAGTACATCACGTATAAACCTGATTTTTTTTCTATCCGGAGATATTGTAGAAAAAATTCGGATAGAAAATATTTGGATTGGCAAATCATCTGTTTTCTAAAGACGAGACATATTGAGACCTGGATCAATAAAAAAACGAAGATTGCGACTCATTATTCTCCAATAATTAATACAATTGATAAAAAAGATCTTTTTTATTACGTGATTCATAAACAATTCAACTCATCCCAAAACAAAAATCAATCCCAAAACAAAAATCAATCCCAAAACAAAAATACAAAAAAAAACCATCCTTTTGACTGGATGGGAATGAATAAAGCAAGACTAACTCAAACTCAGCGCAGTAAGAAATCTATTTATGAAAAATATAGGATGAACCCGTGGATCATACCAATCAAATTACTTCTTTTCGAGTGTAATAACAATCAAAACATCCGTGATAGTCGTGAAAAAAAAAATACCAAAGAAAAAGAAAAAAAGGATCTTGAATTAGAGAATCAAAATCAAGAAGAAAAAAAACCGCCTGGCCAAGAGAATCCTAGATTAAATCGACCAAACCAAGGGAAGCCTAAATCAAATCAACCAAACCAAGGGAAGCCTAAATCAAATCAACCAAATCAACAACAAGATGTTAAACAAGAGTCTGGGGCATCAGACATTGAAAAAGAGAAAAAGAATAAAAAGCAAGGGAAGAAGAAGTGGAAACCGCTAACCGACCTAGACATCTTCCTGAAAAATAAAAGTTACGGGGGTTTTCAGTTGACATGGACCAATCTTTTTGAGGAAAATGTAATAGCTGGTCTCAATATCTCTAGTTTCCTGCTTAGGATGAGAGATCCAAGGGAACTGGCTATATCCTTTTTTCGAAGAAAAGAAATGCCTCTGTCGATTCTAAAGTATCATAAAGATAAACTTACTCTGGAAAGTGAATCTGAACTTACTCTGGAAAGTGAATCTGAACTTACTCTGGAAAGTGAATCTGAACTTACTCTGGAAAGTGAACTTAAACCTACTCTGGAAAGTGAACTTAAACCTACTCTGGAAAGTGAACCTGAACCTCCAATTCGATTTCCTAAAGCGCTAAAAAGTGGAGAAATACTAATCAAACTAGTTCGTATACCTAGAAAATGGGATGGTCCATTAATTCTGTATCAAACCATAGCTATTTCACTGATCTATAAGAATAAACACCCAATTACTATTAATAGAAAAACGAATCGAAAATGCCAAGAAAAACAAAATGTTGATAGGAATTATTTTTCTGAATTCATTACAAAAACAAAACAGGAAAAGATGGTTGGGAATATAGATAAAAATCGTTATGATTTGCTTGTTCCTGAAACCATTTCATCTCTTAGACGTCGTCGAGAATTGCGAATTCTAATTTGTTTAAATTCCGGGCAGGGAAATCTGGATGTTGTGGGTAAAAAGAAAGTATTTTGCAACGAGAACAACGTAAGGAACTGTAGTCCATTTTTCACTAATAGCAAGCATCTTGATATAGAGACAACTCAATTCATTAAATTGAAATTTTTTCTTTGGCCAAATTACCGATTAGAAGATTTAGCTTGTATGAATCGCTATTGGTTTGATACTAGTAATGGTAGCCGTTTCAGTATGTTAAGGATACAGATGTATCCACGCTTGAGAATTCGTTGATGATATACTTATCATAAGATATCTTTCTAACAGGTAAAAATTTGAACTCGAGGTATTCCTTCTATGACAACTTTCTACCCTCTCTTTTTTTGCCTTTAGTGGGACTAGTTGTTTCGGCAATTGCAATGGCTTCTTTAGCTCTTCATCTTCAAAAGAACAAGATTCTCTAGATCCGATGGAAGCAAATCCCATCGAGTTTTTTCAAGACCGCACATAGATTTGATTTGTGGAATATGGTACAAGATACGGCTTCCTCCGAACACATACATAAGATAAGAGCTCTTCTCTTTCTTATGTATGTGGAACCTTGATCTGTGGATAAATGCATTCATTTCATTTTCAGTAGAGCTAGTTTCAATTTCAAATCGATCCGCGGATGTCTGAAACCGAAAGGCAAGGTATCTATATGTATGTAGATATACATAGTGAAATCTGATGAAGCATATACTTTTTTTAGATCTTATCTAATCAATTGGATGAATGACTCCTAAAGGTTCACATAATAATCGTGCTAGTTGATGAGAGTTACTTTAGATAGATTTGTGGAATATGGTACAAGATACGTTCTCTCCTCCGAACACATACAATGGATATGGGTTTTGTTTTTTTTGTGGGTGGAGAACTGTACGTTACTATGCATAGACGAATCCAATTTGAAATTGGATTGATTATTAATTCAATCAACATTAGTGTGTATTCTATCCCAAATGAAAATGAATGTCATTATTTTTATTGATTGGTCAAATCCATATCTGTAATCTGTAGAAACTCAAAATAAAATAAGGGGGGGAGGGAGAAGGACTCTTTTTATGGTAAAAAGTACATTCATTTCAGTTATTTCGCAAGAAGAAAGCAAGGGGTCTGTTGAATTTCAAGTATTCAGTTTCACCAATAAACTAAAGAAAGTCACTTCACATTTGAAATTACACAAAAAAGATTATTTATCTCAGAGAGGTCTACAGAAAACTCTGGGAAAACGTCAACGGTTGCTGACGTATTTGTCAAATAAAAATAGAGTACGTTATAAAGAATTAATAGATCAGTTGGATATTCGGGAGTTAAAAACTCGTTAAGTTAAGTGATAAGTTAATTGGAAGAGCCCTTAGTAGCATTATTTGATTTTTCAGAGCTTGAATTTTGATGCACTTTATTTCGTTTTCAGCAATTCATATAATACTGATCCTGAATCGGGGAAAAAGCATATGAATGTACCGACTACAAAAAAAGACCTCATGATAGTCAATATGGGTCCTCACCACCCATCAATGCATGGCGTTCTTCGCCTCATCATTACTCTCGACGGTGAAAATGTTATTTACTGTGAACCTATATTGGGTTATTTACACAGAGGGATGGAAAAAATTGCGGAAAACCGAACAATTATACAATATCTACCTTATGTAACACGTTGGGATTATTTAGCTACTATGTTTACAGAGGCAATAACAGTAAACGCCCCAGAACGTTTGGGAAATATTCAAGTACCTAAAAGAGCTAGCTATATCAGAGTCATTATGTTGGAATTGAGTCGCATAGCTTCTCATCTGTTATGGCTTGGCCCTTTTATGGCAGATATTGGTGGGCAGACGCCTTTCTTCTATATTTTCAGAGAGAGAGAATTGATATATGATCTATTCGAAGCTGCCACAGGTATGCGACTGATGCATAATTTTTTTCGTATCGGAGGAATCGCTGCTGATTTACCTCATGGTTGGGTAGATAAATGTTTGGATTTCTGTGAGTATTTTTTAACAGGAATTGCTGAATATCAAAAGCTTATTACGCGGAATCCTATTTTTTTGGGCCGAGTTGAAGGAGTGGGCATTGTTAGTGGGGAGGAAGCCATAAATTGGGGTTTATCTGGGCCAATGCTACGGGCTTCCGGACTCCAATGGGATCTTCGTAAAATTGATCATTATGAGTGTTACGACGAATTTGATTGGGAAGTACAATGGCAAAAAGAGGGGGATTCATTAGCCCGTTATTTCGTCCGAATCAGTGAAATGATGGAATCCATAAAAATGATTCAACAAGCTCTAGAAGGACTTCCTGGGGGGCCCTATGAGAATTTAGAAGTCCGGCGCTTTGGCAGAGAAAGGGATTCAGAGTGGAATGATTTTGAATATCGATTCATTAGTAAAAAACCATCTCCGGCTTTTGAATTGTTGAAACAAGAGCTTTATATGAGAGTGGAGGCTCCAAAGGGAGAATTAGGAATTTTTCTGATAGGGGATCAGAATCTTTTTCCCTGGAGATGGAAAATTCGTGCACCGGGTTTTCTCAATTTGCAAATTCTTCCTCAGCTAGTTAAAAGAATGAAATTGGCGGATATTATGACGATACTAGGGAGTATAGATATCATTATGGGAGAAGTTGATCGTTGAAATGATAATTGATACAACAGAATTACGGGCTATTAATTCTTTTTCTAGATTGGAATCCTTAAAAGAGGTGTATGGGTTCACACGCTTGCTTGTACCTATTTTTATTCCTCTATTTGGAATCACAATAGGGATATTCATAATTGTGTGGTTAGAAAGAAAAATATCTGCAGGAGTACAACAACGTATGGGACCTGAATACGCAGGTCCTTTTGGAATTCTTCAAGCTCTAGCCGATGGGACAAAACTACTTTTTAAAGAGGATCTTCTCCCATCTAGAGGAGATATTCGTTTATTTAGTCTCGGACCGTCCATAGCAGTTATATCCATTTTACTAAGTTATTCAGTAATTCCTTTTAGCTACCGGCTTGTTCTAGCGGATCTCAGTATAGGTGTTTTTTTATGGATTGCTATTTCAAGTATTGCTCCTTTTGGACTTCTTATGTCAGGATATGGTTCGAATAATAAATATTCCTTTTTAGGTGGTCTACGAGCTGCTGCTCAATCGATTAGTTATGAAATACCATTAACTCCATGTGTTTTATCCATATCTCTACGTGCGATTCGTTTGGACATGAGCTGTTACCTATTTTTTTTTCTAGGAAAGAAAGGAGTGAAATGTATTGAGTAGATATCCTCATTTTTTGATTCATCATTCCGGTTAATGAACTCAATCAGATAAGTTCTATGAGTGAAACAAAACAGCTTATAAATTTGCAGTAAAAAGATTGAGTCTCATTCCCTATGTGCGAGAGTTAAGCATCCATAAGCAGAATAAATTACCCCAAGATTAGTTGATTAGCAATCATGGTTTGACGCAGTTAGAAAAGAGCAACTATATGGAGTTTTCACTATTGTCTGTCATAACGGGGGTTGGGCAAAACTGAGTGGGCGGTTAGGAATACAAAGATACATAATGGATTCGTAATGGAGATAATCTAAGTTACCTAAATAGGTCTCTCCGCATAAAAGGAATTGGGGTGGGGGCTTTAAGTTAGTAGAAACGATCAAGCAGTACTTCCCCAGGATCCCGATCCTGAGTATGCTCCTACCCATTGGTTAAAGAAATGGCTATCAGAAACGAAGTAACCTTTTTTTAGAGCTTCCTTGTCTTTTTCTATGAAATGTGAAAGAAGAACCGGAAAGAAAGAAATATATAATAGAAAAGAAAAATACGAAATATTTTATCTATATTCAGAGAGAATTATTATCCTGATTCATGAACTAATGTAATGCCTAATCTTTTTTCGTAATCGAAAAAGGGTCGAAATTGATACAATGAGTATTTTCTTTGTATTGAAGGATTAAGTTCTTACTGAACGAAGCGAAATTCCATTTTTTGAAATTAGAAATATACATTCGAAATAGAAAGGGTGAGATCAATTCAGAAGCACCTTTTTGTTATTATAGCAGACAGAATTGGATTGGTATAATGTGGGACTCTTCGATCCATCTTTACTCTATCTACTCAACTAATATATCGAGATAATAACGAGCCCGTCCTTAGATTTTTTTATGACGACCACCGAGGAGCCGTATGAGGTGAAAGTCTCATGTACGGTTCTGCAATAGCGATGGCAGCAGTGATGTTATCACCGACTATGATTATCTAACAGTTCAAGTACAGTTGAAATAGTTGAGGCACAGTCCAAATATGGTTTTTGGGGTTGGAATCTGTGGCGTCAACCTATAGGATTTACGGTTTTTCTAATTTCTTCCCTAGCCGAATGTGAAAGATTACCCTTTGATTTACCAGAAGCGGAGGAAGAATTAGTAGCAGGTTATCAAACCGAATATTCGGGTATCAAATTTGGTTTATTTTACGTTGCTTCCTATCTAAATCTACTAGTCTCTTCATTATTTGTAACAGTTCTTTACTTGGGCGGTTGGAATCTCTCTATTCCGTTCATATTCATTCCTAATTTTTTCGTAATAAATGAACTGAGTGGAGTCTTTGGAACAACAATTGGTATTTTGATTACATTAGCAAAAGCTTATTTGTTCCTGTTCATTTCTATCACAACAAGATGGACTTTGCCTAGGATGAGAATGGACCAACTATTAAATCTTGGGTGGAAATTTCTTTTACCTATTTCTCTCGGGAATCTATTATTGACAACTTCTTCCCAACTCCTTTCGCTGTAAAGACATAAGACATTCATTGTATTTTAGATTCATAAGTTTTCTTAAACAAGAGAAATAAAATTTCAATTATTCATAGAGATTTACGATATGCTTCCTATGATAACTGGGTTCATGAATTATGGTCACCAAGCCGTAAGAGCTGCAAGGTATATCGGCCAAAGTTTCATAATTACCCTATCTCATACGAGTCGTTTACCTGTAACTATTAACTATCCCTATCAAAAATGGATTCCATCAGAGCGTTTCCGCGGTCGAATCCACTTTGAATTTGATAAATGCATTGCTTGTGAAGTATGTGTTCGTGTATGTCCTATAGATCTACCCACTGTTGATTGGAGATTGGAACCCGAAATTCGAAAGAAACAATTACTTAATTATAGTATTGATTTCGGAATATGTATATTTTGTGGTAATTGTGTCGAGTATTGTCCAACAAATTGTTTATCAATGACTGAGGAATATGAACTTTCTACTTATAATCGTCACGAATTGAATTATAATCAAATTGCCTTGGGTCGGTTACCAATGTCAGTAATTGGAGATTCCTTAATTCGAACCATTATGACTTCGACTCAAATCAAATAAAAAATGGGTAAACCGCTTGATTTGATTCGATTACCAATTACTCCAATTTCCGATTACTATTACTAGAGCAAATCTTCCATTTTGCTCGGCGAATAAGTAAAAGTCCTAGCTATTGATTTCAGATTCATTGCTCAGAATCATGTCTTGCAAAAATACATTATCCGTGATTTTTTCGAAATCTACATCTCTATAAATTAATAATATTTATTATATATATCTATATAATTTCTATATCAACCCCCAATCTAGGATTGGATTCCATTCAGAGCATATCCTAAAAAGAGTCGGGTAACCTATTTTTTCCCGGTCTGGTCAAAAAAAAAGATCATGAACCATTTAAGCTTATTTCTCTATTATTTGACATATAATGGATTTCACTGGACCAATACATGATTTTCTTTTAGTATTTTTGGGATCGGTTCTTCTATTAGGAGGTCTGGGAGTGGTATTACTTACCAATCCAATTTTTTCTGCCTTTTCCTTGGGGTTGGTTCTGGTTTGTATATCCCTATTCCATATTCCATCGAATTCCCATTTTGTAGCTGCTGCACAGCTCCTTATTTACGTGGGGGCCATAAATGTGTTAATCGTATTCGCTGTGATGTTCATGAATGACTCAGAATATTACAAGGATTTCGGTCTTTGGACCGTTGGAGAAGGAGTAACTTCCCTGGTTTGTACAAGTCTTTTTGTTTCACTAATTACTACTGTCCTAGATACTTCATGGTACGGTATTATTTGGACTACAAGATCAAACCAGATTTTAGAGCAGGATTTTATAAATAATGGTCAACAAATTGGGACTCATTTATCAACAGATTTTTTTCTTCCCTTTGAACTCATTTCTATAATTCTTTTAGTTGCCTTAATAGGTGCAATTGTTATGGCCCGTCAGTAATAAAAAGAACGACTTCGAATGAAAGAGTTCTGTCCTCTCAAAAGACTTCCTTCTTATCACACCCATTTTCCTTCACTTCAATTCCATTTTTCTATTTTTCATGTATAAAATGGAAATGGTTTTAGTTCAATCTATTCTAGTACCAATACCTTCCTTTGTTCTGCACTTGTGAGATTCTAGTCAATAAAATGGATTAAGGTGGAGTTTTTGTTCCTATTGAAATGAAAGCAAATAAATCCAGATTGATGAGGGGTTGGTCAATGATGCTTGAACATGAACTTGTTTTGAGTGCCTATTTATTTTCTATCGGTATTTATGGATTGATCACAAGTCGAAATATGGTTAGAGCACTTATGTGTCTTGAGCTTATACTGAATGCGGTTAATTTGAATTTCGTAACATTTTCTGATTTCTTTGATAGTCGCCAATTAAAAGGAGAAATTTTCGCGATTTTTGTGATAGCTATTGCAGGCGCTGAAGCCGCTATTGGACCTGCTATTGTTTCGTCAATTCATCGTAACAGAAAATCCACTCGTATCAATCAATCGAACTTGCTGAATAAATAGCGGTAATCCTATAAATACTGAATAGAATATTCACCAATTCAAATTGGTATGTACGATAGAAACAACCATAGGCCCATGTTTGCTAAAACGTAATAAATCAAAGTATCTTGGACCGCTATCATGAGCAGATCCAGAAGTGGATTGATTCGAAATCGATTCTGGTAAACCCTCGATTCGTCTGGTGTCTACCATCTATGATTCCTTTATGATTTTACTAGATCGAAACTTTATGACGTTCAAAAAGTGGATAGATACCATGTCACATTCAGTAAAGATTTATGATACATGTATAGGGTGTACTCAATGTGTGCGAGCCTGCCCCACAGATGTATTAGAAATGATACCTTGGGACGGATGTAAAGCTAAGCAAATTGCTTCTGCCCCAAGAACAGAAGACTGTGTAGGTTGTAAGAGGTGTGAATCCGCTTGTCCAACAGATTTCTTGAGTGTCCGGGTTTATTTATGGCATGAGACAACGCGAAGCATGGGGCTAGCTTATTGATACGTTCTAGAAAACTCTACTTGAACCCATTTTTTTCTCCTTACCGACAAAAACCCGTACTCGATCAAAAAGATTATTTCGAGCACGGGTTTTTTGGTCAAAGTGTATCTTGTCTTTACCACGAATTCTTTTCCTTGGTTAACAATAATTGTGATTTTTCCGATATCCGCGGGTTCTTCCATTTTTTTTTTTCCTCATAGGGGAAATAAGATGATTAGGTGGTATACTCTCTCTATATGCACAATAGACCTACTTCTAACGACCTATGCATTCTGTTATCATTTCCAATTTGACGATCCCTTAATCCAATTAGAACAGGATTTTAGATGGATCCATTTTTTTTATTTTCACTGGAGACTCGGAATCGATGGAATTTCCATAGGACCCGTTTTACTGACGGGATTCATCACTACTTTAGCGACTTTAGCGGCTCGGCCAGTGACTCGGGATTCACGATTGTTCCATTTCCTGATGTTAGCAATGTACAGCGGCCAAATAGGATCATTTTCTTCTCGAGATCTTTTACTTTTTTTTATCATGTGGGAGTTCGAATTAATTCCTGTTTACCTACTTCTATCCATGTGGGGAGGAAAGAAACGTTTGTACTCAGCTACAAAGTTTCTTTTGTACACTGCGGGGGGTTCTGTTTTTCTATTAATGGGAGTTCTGGGCATGGGTTTCTATGGTTCCAACGAAGCAACCTTACATTTTGAAACCTCAGCGAATCAATCGTATCCGGTGGCATTGGAAATACTACTCTATTTTGGATTTCTTATTACTTATGCTGTCAAATCACCGATTATACCCTTACATACATGGTTACCAGATACCCATGGGGAGGCACATTACAGTACGTGTATGCTTCTAGCCGGAATCTTATTAAAAATGGGAGCGTATGGATTGGTTCGGATCAATATGGAATTCTTACCCCACGCTCATTCTATATTTTCTCCCTGGTTGATGATAATAGGTACAGTTCAAATAATCTATGCAGCTTCAACATCTCCTGGCCAACGCAATTTAAAAAAGAGAATAGCCTATTCTTCTGTATCTCATATGGGTTTTACAATTATAGGAATTGGTTCTATAACCGATACAGGACTAAATGGAGCCATTTTACAAATAATTTCTCACGGATTTATTGGTGGTGCGCTTTTTTTCTTGGCAGGAACGAGTTACGATAGAATACGTCTTGTTTATCTCGACGAAATGGGCGGAATAGCTATCCCAATGCCTAAAATATTTACAATGTTCAGTAGCTTCTCGATGGCTTCTCTTGCATTGCCGGGAATGAGTGGTTTTGTTGCCGAATTGGTAGTCTTTTTTGGAATAATTACCAGTCCAAAATCTCTTTTAATGCCAAAAATACTCATTACTTTTGTAATGGCAATTGGAATGATAGTAACTCCTATTTATTCATTATCTATGTCACGCCAGATGTTCTATGGATACAAGCAATTTCCCGCCCCAAACTCTTCTTTTTTGGATTCTGGACCACGAGAACTTTTTGTTTCGATCTGTATCTTTCTACCCGTAATAGGGATTGGTATTTATCCGGATTTCCTTCTCTCACTATCCGTTGACAAGGTAGAAGCTATCCTATCTAATTACTTTTATAGATAAGATAGTTTTCATGAATAAGATAGAAAATAATGCTATGATTTCAAAAACCATTCGCTGGACAATGAAAAAAAAAAGTATTCTTTTTCCTTAAGATAAGGAAAAAGAAAATGAAGTCCATTCGAATCAGATACGTTTGGAGTTTTTGAGAACCATTTGAATCACTACTGGATTCAAATGGTTCTCAAAAACTCACACAAACTTCAGACTATGTTCCTATAGATTGGGTCGCTTCTTCAATTCGATGTTAATGTGAATGAACCATAACTATGTAATCCTATTCCTAATAGATTGACCCCAAAATAACATATCCAAATTATAAGAAATCCAAGAGAAGCCACAATTGCGGAATTCGTGCCTTGAACATTTTGATTTGTTCTCATATGTAAATAAATTGCAAATAGGGTCCAAGTAATAAATGCCCAAGTTTCTTTGGGATCCCAATTCCAATATGACCCCCATGCCTCATTAGCCCATACCGCGCCCGAAAGAATACCTATGGTTAAAAAGAGAAACCCTAGACTAATGACACGATAACTCCAACGATCCAATTGCTGAATCAACTGATACATGTGATAATTTCTAAATGAAAGAAAAAAAGTGTTTCGTAAAACACTGCCTCTTTCATTTGCGTATTGGATCTCATCAAAAACAAATGACCCTGTTAATAAATGATTTCTTTTGCCAAAAATATCTATTCGTGTTCGAAATGTAATGACTAGAAGCGCTACTGAGAATAACGAGCCGCATAAAAGAGCTGCATAGCTCAGTACCATCATACTTACGTGCATCATTAACCACTGAGATTGGAGAGCAGGTACTAATATTGTGGATTGATGCATTTCTGCTAAAAGACCTGAAGTAACAAAGCCTTGAGTCAAAATAGTACTTGGCGCGGTTATTGCGCTTAAATGGGTTTTTTGGTTCCTAAAATGTGGAACCATATGAATAATGGAAAAACCCCACGAAAGAAACATTACTGATTCATATAAATCACTTAAGGGGAAATGTCCCGAAGAAATCCAACGAGTAACTAACAATCCTGTTATACAGAAAAAGGTAGCTATCATGCCTTTTTCTGACGAATTATAGAGTCCTAGCGTTTCGTAGACTAATAATAAGGTTAGTAAATAAATAGTAATTACAATTGAAACGATCGAAAAAGAAATGTGAGTGAATATATGTTGTAAAGTCGAGAATATCATAAAAAAATCCTAAAATAAAAAAGAAAAGGGGGAGCCTTCAAGACTGGAATGGAAATAAGGAATTCCATTCATTATTCATTATAGGATTTATTGTATCTCTTTTCGAAGATGCCGCCACTCGGACTCGAACCGAGATGCTCTAGCACTGCTTCCTAAGAGCAGCGTGTCTACCGATTTCACCATAGCGGCTTACTCGAAAACATAATAGCCCATCCATATTCAATCGTCGAGATTCTAAGGAGTCAATTCAATCAAATCTTTTTTAGGGAATCTAAAAATCAATGAAAAAACACTGGTTTAAATTACGAATTGAACGTTCAACAATCATTAGTATTGTGGGATCGTAGGGTGTTAGGTTTCACTTTCACAAAGAGCTTTCCATTGGTTTCACTTCGCCTAGAATGGAAATGCAGCAGTTGGAACTAGATGGTTCTGTCCTCTATCCAGGCATAGAACTAAAAGGTTTCAATCTTTCTCGGAATTTTAGCGTACTTCAAAAAAAAAAAAAGATTCTATATTTCTAAAGAAAAGAAAGCTCTCAAGATCTATATATAGATATAGATCTTGATGGATTCCACAGCCCAAATATAGGACCCTTATTTGGACTACATATTAGGAATACATAATCCAAAAAAATCCTTCCTAAAGGAAAAAGAAGACTTTTATTTTAGTTAGTGTATTATGAAAAGTGAATCGATGAGAAAAATGACAACCCCCATCTCACAAATTCGAAAAACCTACTAAAAAGAAAGCTAAAACTTTGTATCTTGTCCTTCACTACTTTGTCAAAAAATTGAGAATACAGTAAGCAGAGGACTTCTTATTCTGCATACCGCAATAACCAGTCCCGTCTCGTATTGATCCGTTGAAAAGAAAAATATGAGTTAATGGGAATCCTTCATTTTAGAAATGACAATTCAGGGAGTCATATTGATTCAGATTCTTCCAAGACTTGGTTCTTTTTTTTTTTTGTCGTACAAAAAACTTTTCGAATTCCCGGTAGAAAGAGATTTCGCTAATGAAAATGCTTTTCTCGCTGCCCAATACCCCTTTCTTTTCCAAATATTTTTACGAATACGCTTTTTTGACAGAGAAGTACGTTTCTTTGGAACCGCCATTCAAAAATGAAGAGGTTGCTCGTTGTTTAGAGTTGGATGTGAAAGACATGTATTGTTCGGATTATTCTTTTTATGTTATTCTATTTATTCCCTAGATGATACTTCCTTGATAACATACAATAGAGATACGCGTGCCTCGCATAGAATATTCCTAGGTAAAAAATGGGATAGGTTCTTTTTTAGGGGAACCTTTTTTACAATATCCGAAGAAAGAAGAATTCCTACTGATTGGTACCTTTCTATCCGAACCCTCATTCGAATCTATATCGTAAGAGAGGTTTTCGAATTCCCCCTAAATACTTAGTTCCACTATAGCTCGTGCGGGGTCGCCGGGGAGCTCTCTCCTGCCCCGCAGCGCTGGATTCTCCTTCTCCTGGCGCAGTGAGCCGGCTGAAGGCGCGCCTTTTTGGGCTTCCTTGTAGAGCCGCCGGGTGAGTGACCTTTGGCTCAACTTAACCCCGGGAATTTGACTGCTCCTGCGGAGGGAATAGCAGCAGCCTTCCTGGGCGCTCTCTAGTAACTCGGCCTTCTCTTTTTCTAAGACGGAAATTTCTTCGAGTAAGACGGAAATCGATTCCTCCAATTTTTTTCGGCGGTTGAGCTCGCTTGTCAAATAGTCATCCCTTCTTTTCACTAAATCGCTCGGGCGCTCGACCTGCTTTAAGGAGGAAAGTCGTGCGTTTAGCAGGGTATATCCTTTGTGTAGTTTGGTAGATAGTTCTATGAATTCGAATTGGTTTGCTGACACTTGGTCAGTCTTCGTTTTGATTTCCAGATCTATCTCCTCGAGTTGAGTCGCCGTGAGTTCACCCTCTATCCATCTCACCCTCCTTCATTTCAGTCTCTTCCATCTCACCCTCCTCCAGGAAGATCCCGAACCCAAATAGTCCCTGCAGGACGCGGCGGATTCGAAGAATCTTTCGGGAAGAAAAAACCCCAAAAGAAATTCACACTACCAAAGAACCCCCAACACAAGACGGCCCCTCTAAGAAAGAGAGATAACAGAGTTTTCAACATGGTCATTTTTTTTCACTCTTGAGCCGAAGCTCCCTAGAGAATGAAAATGGTTAATGATAGTAAGGTTGAAATATCATAACCCGGTTAATTCCATAATTTCGAATTTTATGGACCCTGTGTGTGATTGATTGAATGTTTGTTTCTCTTTTCGATCTGTCTCAGATCAAAAGAGATTTTTGTGGTTATTATCTATCTATTTTATAGAAATAGATAGACCTCTTTCCGTTTTGGATCATGGATAAACAGATCTATTTCTCCATGATAAAATCATACCTCGCCAATACAACATTGTCAACATGCCAATATGAAGGTTGCAACCACCAAAATGGAATAAAACCAAAAAGATTGACCCCTTATCTACCTAGATTTTTGAATCGTGCTGCCCCGGAGCGCCTGGCAGCCGATTTCCTGAACCGGAAGGACCGGGAGCAGGAGTCGCACTAATATCAGGATTACTCGGGGTTCTTGACGAACTTGCCCTCAACCTAACCCACCCGGGGCGCAGCATCAGCGCTCTGGGCTCTTGCCCTTGCTTGGACTTCTGGGTACTCCCTTTCCAAGTCCGAAATTTCTTGGCATAAGAGGGAAATCGATTCCTCGAATTTTTCTGTTTCCCGGAGCTCTTGCTCCTTGTTCAAAGCGTCAACTACTTCTAGAATCTTATCTTCGCTCGAGCCCCTTTGTAGGTGTTACGCTAGGCGGCACTCGAGTTCGATGCTCCGAGTAATGCTTGCTGAGAAGTAGTACCTTCTTTCAGCCAAGAGTGCTTTTTGCTGCTGCCAATACAGCTCTGGCACCGTGAATCCATCCTCGTCATCAGCCTGCTCGATTCTCGTTGCCCCTTGTTCTGTCTGCAGTGGCTGCCACAGACCCCTCCAGCAATGTCGGAGACGAAGTCGAATCGCCATTGGCTGGATCTGGCGTTTCGTCTACTTCTCTTGAGAATTCCCTGAATTCCGCAGCCGCTGGAGGCGTATTTAACGGAGGTTTCGGCTTTGGGGAGAACAACCGCCCCAAAAGCCAAATCAGACCATCGGTGAAAGTCACTGAGATTATTAGCCACTGAATCAACTTTGCAAAAAGGTCTTTCATAAATAAACTCCTTTAGTTTTGTGTAATGCACGTCAGGGTCAACTACCATTACCCGGTGAATTCCATAATTTCGACTTTTATGTTTTATGGATACTGCCTGGGATTCATGAATAGATAAATGGATCTATTTATACATTATAAAATTATATAATTAAAATATACTATTGTCAACATGACGGTAGGAAGGTTGCAACCACCAAAACGGAATAAACCCAGAATACTCACATAGGAGAAGACCACCAAGCTCTCCCTGTCATATATATAATTCTGAAATTCAATTCATTAGAGTATGCCGGGCGGATCCTGACACGCAGCCCAGAAATCTTGTTCTTCGCCCGGCGCAATCCGTCGATTGCCTGAACCGGAAGGCGGGGCCATCCAGTCCTCGTGGAGCCGCAGGTTGATCGAACTCAAGTCAACTACCGGCAGTTGACTGCTCCTGTGGAGGGACACATTTCGAATAGGGCTTTGGGCCTCTACTAAAAGGGACTTCCTTTCGTCTAAAAAGGAAAGTTCCGCTGTTAACACGCAACAAGATTCATAGAATCTCCTTGCGACACCCTATTCTAGTCGTAGGAATGAATTCAGGGACTCTAGATCGCCCGAATCCTTCTCCCCGACCTCCGCGCGAAGTTGTCCTCGTAACAGATCACCGCCAGATTGTAACCGGCGAAGAGCCTCACCTAAAAGTAACCCTAGTTTTGCTGACTGGAACCTTTTTCTTTGAATTTGAAAGTCGATCCGCTGAATTTCTTCAGCACTATCCAAATTTTGAACCCAAAGATCCTCATAAGTATACGTCGGATTCCAAGAAGCCCTAGGGATTTGCACACACCGACCCCCGAAGAACAAGACACTAGCCCACGAAGCCCAAAAGATAATTTTCCCCGATACTATCAGAAACGGATACAACCAGTTTTTCAAATTCGAGTGCCTCGCGCAGAAAATAAAGAATACGCGGACTCTACGAAACAATTGAAAAAACATGAACTCCTGTGGTTTGTTTTTTTACTTTATACAATACAATGGAAACCTTTTTACTTTTAGTATGAAAATCGATAGAATAGAATATAGAATAAGACAGTCCTGAGAATTCGAATTCCCACTAGATGGCGATATATAAATTAAATAGAATTTTAATAGAAATAGAACCTCTCACTTTTACGAGGTGTCAAACATAAGCGCGACCGATTTTGGCAATGATCAGATCCTGGCGCTATCAAAAATATACTCGATAATTCGTTTATCCACAATTCCCGAGATAGATTTCATACTATCTCCAAATTATCATCTTTCAATTCGAAGCGCAGTGACAGTTAGTGAAGTGATAGGTATCGTAGAGTTTCCTAGAAGCCTAGGCAGCTTACTCCACTCAATCAGAATTAGTGAATTATCCCGAATAAACAAATACCCAAGGTCTTCTTTTGATTGGGTCGAGTTATTGATGGATCCTATGACCCATATCAGAATCAAGTACGAGAATTCTTTTTACTTGCTCTATGAATAGAAATTCTTGTAAGAATTAATGGAATGATTGAAAATGGAAAATTCTATTTGAGTTCTTTCCTATTTTTATTTTTTTATTTCATTGTTCCTTCCGAAAGAGATAAGAGCTGGTGAATCGGAAACAATTCAATTACTAAGAATAGAAAAAACTTTGATTTTCTTATGGAACATACATATCAATATGCATGGATCATACCTTTCGTTCCGCTTCCGGTTCCTCTAGCAATAGGAGTGGGACTTCTTCTTGTTCCAACGACAACAAAAAATCTGCGTCGCATGTGGGCTTTTCCTAGTGTTTTATTACTAAGTATAGTTATGCTTTTTTCGGCCGACCTGGCTATTCAGCAAATAAACGGGAGTTCTATTTATCAATATGTCTGGTCTTGGACCATCCATCATGATTTTTCCTTAGAGTTTGGCGACTTGATCGATCCACTGACTTCTATTATGTCAATATTAATTACTACTGTTGGAATCATGGTTCTTATTTATAGTGACAATTATCTGTCTCATGATCAAGGATATTTGAGATTTTTTGCTTCTATGAGTTTTTCCAATGCTTCCATGTTGGGATTAGTTACGAGTTCTAATTTGATACAAATTTATATTTTTTGGGAATTAGTTGGAATGTGTTCCTATCTATTAATAGGTTTTTGGTTCACGCGACCAATTGCGGCAAATGCTTGTCAAAAAGCATTTGTAACTAATCGTGTGGGGGATTTTGGTTTATTATTAGGAACCTTAGGTCTTTATTGGATAACGGGTAGTTTCGAATTTCGAGATTTGTTCAAAATAGTCAATAACTTGATTGAGAATCATGGGATAAATTCTTTATTTCTGACTCTGTGTGCCGCCCTATTATTCCTCGGTGCAATTGCGAAATCGGCACAATTCCCCCTTCATGTATGGTTACCTGATGCCATGGAGGGACCCACTCCGATTTCGGCTCTTATACATGCTGCTACTATGGTAGCAGCGGGCATTTTTCTTGTAGGCCGGCTTCTGCCTCTTTTCGCAGTTATACCTTACGTAATGAATCTCATTTCTTTGATAGGTATAATAACAGTACTCTTAGGAGCGACTCTGGCTCTGGCTCAAATAGACATTAAGAGAAGTTTAGCTTATTCTACAATGTCGCAATTGGGTTATATTATGTTCGCTTTCGGTATGGGGTCTTATCAAGCTGCTTTATTTCATTTGATCACTCATGCCTATTCGAAAGCATTATTATTTTTAGGCTCTGGATCCATTATTCATTCAATGGAAAGAATTATTGGATATTCTCCAGATAAAAGTCAGAATATGGCTCTTATGGGGGGTTTCCAAAAATATGTGCCAATTACAAAAACTGCTTTTTTGTTAGGTACACTTTCTCTTTGTGGCATTCCACCTCTTGCTTGTTTTTGGTCAAAAGACGAAATTCTTAACGATAGTTGGTTGTATTCACCTATTTTCGCGATCATAGCTTGTTCCACAGCAGGATTAACTGCATTTTATATGTTTCGGATCTATTTACTTACCTTTGAAGGGCATTTAAACGTTTATTTTCAAAATTTCAGTGGAAAAAAAAATAGCTCGTTCTATTCAATAGCCATATGGGGTAAAGAAGGAAGGAAAGGAATTCACAAAGATCTTCTTTTATCCACAATGAATAATAATGAGAGGGCTTCCTTTTTTTCGAAAAAAAGAGATCCAATGGGTCCAATGGGTGGGAATGTCAAAAATAGGAGGCGATCCTTTATGAAAATGACTCATTTTGTCAATATCAATAAAGAAATTCCCCCATATCCTCATGAATCGCATAATACTATGCTATTGCCGCTGCTTGGGTTGGCTCTATTTACTTTGTGTGTTGGATCTATAGGAATTCCTTTCGATCAAGAAGGAATGGATTTCAATTTCAATAGGAATATATTATCCAAATGGTTAACTCCGTCTATAAATCTTTTACATCAAAATTCGAACAATTCTGCGGATTGGTATGATTTTCTTACAAATGCAACTTTTTCAGTCAGTATAGCCTATGTAGGAATCTTTGTAGCATTCTTTTTTTATAGGCCTGTTTCTTCATCTTTACAGAATTTGGACTTAATCAATTCATTTTTGAAAATGAGTCCTAAGAGACTTCTTTGGGACAAAATAATCAATGTGATATATACTTGGTCATCGAATCGTGCTTACATAGATCTTTTTTATTCAACAACCCTAAGTAGGGGTATAAGAGGATTATCCGCACTAACTCATTTTTTTGATAGACGAGTCATTGGTGGAATTACGAATGGCATTGGTACCACAACCTTCTTTATAGGAGAAGTTCTAAAATATGTAGGGGGGGGCAGAATCTCTTCTTATCTATTCTTCTATTTCTCCTATGTATCAATCTTTTTATTCATTTATTTACTTTACTCATTTTTTCCTTAAAAAGAAGATAAAAGAAAGATCTACTTTCATTAATGAAAGTAGATCTATCCAATAACTTAACTTCTCTTCCATAGTTCCAGGCCTTGCGGAACGCCCTTTCTAGTATAGTATCGAGCTTATCCATTAACAGAGCGTTTTTGAACCTCTTGGTTACGGTTCTTCGGAACTCCCCGTAGCCTCAGCAAGTTCTATGTCCTCTCTCATTAGAGTGGTTGCGATAAAGGTGTGCAACTCGCGGTAGACCACCCTTGAGTTCGATAAGGCCCATTCCTTCCTATCCAGTTGCAGGTCTTTCATTACTAGCT